TTCGAAGTAAAACATCCGAAACTTTTTTGAACAGGGGTGGTATTACACAACCCCCCTTTTTTTTTTCACAAATCGTAAGTTCCAGATATCTAATTTTTATATTAGAAGGATTACCATATATAACACAAAATTTCTCCGCCGATTCTTTTTAGTCGAGCTTCTCGGTCTGTCATTATACCTTGAGAAGTCGAAAGGATTACAATTCCTATTCCGCCTAAAATTCGTGGAATTCGTTGATAGTTAGAATAGATTCGTAGACCTGGTCGACTTATTCTCTTTAAATTTAAAATAGTTTTATAGGATTCTTTCTTATTTCGTCTGTGTCTTAGGGTTAAAATCAAAAAATATTGGTTGCTTTCGCGATGTTTCCTTACGTTTTCGATAAAACCCTCTCGTAAAAGGATTTTAACAATGCTTTCGGTGATGTTAGTCGATCCTATCCGAACCGTTCCTTTTCTATTCATGTCAGCATTTCGTATAGAGGTTATTATATCCGCAATAGTGTCTTTCCCCATGATAAGTTAAAATTCCTTATTGTTCTATAATTTTGATATAATCAACATGTTCTTTTTCTTTTATTTATATATAGATATAGACGAATTATATATTAATATATGAATTAAATTCTTAATTTTTTATTATTAAGGGTATATGCGTGATACACAATCTATTAATTTATTTTATTTCAATACCAGTTTTTTTAATCCTATACTAACTATCAATATTTAGATCTTATAATACCTCAGGAGCTAATGAAACTATTTTAGTAAAGTTTAATTGTCTCAATTCCCGTGGGATCGCCCCAAAAACTCGAGTTCCTTTTGGATTTCCTTCTTGATCAATGACAACTGCGGCATTGTCATCATATCGTATTATCGTCCCATTGTTACGTTTGAGTTCTTTACAAGTACGTACAATTACAGCTCTAATAACTTCTGATCTTTCTAGAGGAGTATTTGGTATTGCTTCTTTGATTACAGCAACAATAACGTCACCAATATGAGCATATCGGCGATTACTAGCTCCTATTATTCGAATACACATCAATTCTCGAGCCCCGCTGTTGTCTGCTACATTCAAATAGGTTTGTGGTTGAATCATATCATTTTTTTTGTATCTCTTCTTTTAATGCAAAGGACGAAGTAAAAAAATATTGTTTGTCAAAAAAAGAAAACTTCAAATCTTTTTATCCTTAAATGTTATTTAGCTTTTTCATTTTTTTCATTCTATATTCCTATTCAGAAATAATGAATTGGGTTTTTATAGGCATTTTTGATGCCGCTATTGAAATAGCTTTTCTGGCTATATTTTCGGGTACACCACCCATTTCATAAAGGATTTTACCTGGTTTAACCACAGCTACCCAATACTCGGGCGAACCTTTCCCAGAACCCATACGCGTTTCCGCAGGTCTTACTGTAACTGGTTTGTCTGGAAATATACGTACCCAAATTTTTCCACCACGTCGTACATTTCGTGTCATTGCTCGTCGCCCTGCTTCTATTTGTCTAGATGTGATCCAAGCGGGTTCAAGTGTTTGAAGAGCATATCTGCCAAAACAAATACGATTCCCACGAGAAGATATTCCTTTTAGTCTTCCTCGATGTTGTTTACGAAATCTGGTTCTTTTTGGGTTATAGTTGATGAGTTTTTTCTAAATTAGAAATTCCATCTCTACTACAGAACTGAACGTGAGAGTTTCTTCTCATCCAGCTCCTCGCGAATAAAACTAAAAAAGCTTGTATTAAGATATAGATGTAGTTAATGATTAATTCTATTAATCATGGTATTAAATTTCATCTGATCTCTTCTAAATTTGTGTATGTCTTTTTCGAAATGGAATTCAAGATGAATTCTATTTATTTAAAAATAACGTAATATCATCATCTCGAATGTCGTTTTTGTTAGAGTTAGAATATTCTAACAAATCCTTATTTTCTTTTATCTTTTTAATTTTTTTTTCGTATTTTATTACTTTTATAAAAAAAAAATATATATTCGCCGGCGAATATTTACTCTTTCAATATCTATATTAAGTTTGATGTTTATCCCAGGAGATCTCAGAAGAAAAATCAGAATAGATAATAAAGTTTCTGGTTTATTCCGCCATCCTGTCCAATGAATTACTAAGATTTGTTTTTCAATAGAATCCTCTATATTCATGGGTTCCGTCGTTCCCATCGCTTCTTGATTAATCATTAGGCCCGAATTCTACAATGGAGCTCTTATATGAAATTTGGAATTTCATTTTTTAATTTGTTTTTGAGTCAATTTTCTCAGTTTTTATTGGCTCAAGGCTCTTAATTTTTTTTTTCGGAACAGATTTACAGATTTATCTAATTATTATGAATGAATCTGTATTGATGCTTTATTACATTGCTTTTTTTACAGTGACCTCATAGACTTTCCAAATTGGAATTATATATCATTAATATTCAATTTTTTCTCTCTTTCTTTCATCCTTCCACTTATCCGCATACTTTTCGATTACCTTTCATAA